AACGAATAGAAAGGAATTAATGACTTGGACTGGGTATTAACGGTCAATCTCCGGTAGAAGGTTCCGTCGGAACAATTATTTATTTCAGGGGTACCTCTTAAATAAAAAAAAAGAGAGAAAATGTGGGGAGAAATGCCAAGAAGATATTGGAACATGAATTTTGAAGAGATGGTGAAAGCAGGAGTTCATTTTGGCCATGGTACTAGGAAATGGAATCCTAGAATGGCACCTTACATCTCTTCAAAGCGTAAAGGTATTCATATTACAAATCTTACTCGAACTGCTCGTTTTTTGTCAGAAGCCTGTGATTTAGTTTTTGATGCAGCAAGTATAGGAAAACACTTCTTAATAGTTGGTACCAAAAATAAAGCAGCCAATTTAGTAGCATCAGCTGCAATAAGGGCTCGGTGTCATTATGTTAATAAAAAATGGCTCGGTGGTATGTTAACGAATTGGTCCACTACAGAAATGAGACTTCATAGGTTCAGGAACTTGAGATCGGAACAAAATACGGGGAAACTCAACTGTCTCCCGAAAAGAGATGTAGCAATGTTGAAGAGGCAATTATCTCACTTGCAAACCTATCTGGGCGGGATCAAATATATGACGGGGTTACCCGATATTGTAATCATCGTTGGTCAGCAAGAAGAATATACGGCTCTTCGAGAATGTCTCACTTTGAGGATTCCAACAATTTGTTTAATCGATACAAATTGTGACCCGGATCTCGCAAATATTCCGATTCCAGCGAACGATGACGCTATGGCTTCAATCCGATGGATTCTTAACAAATTAGTATCCGCAATTTGTGAGGGCAGTTCTAGCTATATAAGAAATTGTTGATTAGGATAAGTCAATCACTTTGGAAACTCCATAAATTGATTGAATCGGTTACTATCCCTGAGTCTCAAAAAAGAGATCAAAATCACTGGGGATATTATGTGATCACTTGGGATCCGAAATATACGATTGATTCAAAGTAGACGAGTTGAGAAAGAGATACGAGATGGCTGAATCAAAATAATTCCTTTTTAAGTTCTATTTATGTCAGAGGGCAATATGAATGTTTTACCCTGTTCCATCAACTCACTAAAAGCGTTATACGATATATCCGATGTGGAAGTAGGCCAACATTTTTATTGGCAAATAGGGGGTTTCCAAGTCCATGCCCAAGTACTTATCACTTCTTGGGTTGTAATTGCTATCTTATTAGGTTCAGCCACTATAGCTGTTCGGAATCCACAAACCATTCCAACCGACGGTCAGAATTTCTTCGAATATGTCCTCGAATTCATTCGAGACTTGAGCAAAACTCAGATTGGAGAAGAATATGGTCCTTGGGTTCCCTTTATTGGAACTATGTTCCTATTTATTTTTGTTTCTAACTGGTCAGGTGCCCTTTTACCCCGGAAAATCATACAGTTACCGCATGGAGAGTTAGCTGCACCCACGAATGATATAAATACTACTGTTGCTTTAGCTTTACCTACGTCAGTGGCATATTTCTATGCGGGTCTTACCAAAAAAGGATTGGGTTATTTCGGTAAATACATTCAACCAACTCCAATACTTTTACCAATTAACATTCTAGAAGATTTCACAAAACCCTTATCACTTAGTTTTCGACTTTTCGGGAATATATTAGCGGATGAATTAGTAGTTGTTGTTCTTGTTTCTTTAGTACCTTCGGTGGTTCCTATACCTGTCATGTTCCTTGGATTATTCACAAGCGGGATTCAGGCTCTTATTTTTGCAACTTTAGCCGCAGCTTATATAGGTGAATCCATGGAGGGTCATCATTGACTAGCTTCCGAAATGGTCTTAAAAAAAAGCTTATCCCAACTCATACCGGTATATACGATCTAGAATAGGAGCAAAAAAAAAATGTATGATATTAGAGAATTAAAAAAAAGTAAGGGGGGTCGAGCTGGGTATATGTAAGGGCTCTAAGCCAATCCCTGTATATGTTTCGAAGAATGATTCTAGAATCCGGTTCAATAGAAGGTACGGATGGTTTACGTTATTAAAGAAACAATGTATATGTGATATTAGATATTCACTAGTTATATATGGGCTATCCATATATATTATTTCCCATCCCACTGAATTTAGACGGATTCCAATGCAAGCCCTTCCGTTTTATCTGTGACTGTGGATTGAATGAATAAACAAATGAAGTCAAGCATGCATATAGAAGAGAAAGAGCGAAGAATTGAAAGAATGGAATGGTTCGGAACAAAGAAATGGAAGAACTGGAACCGTATAGATTTACAAAGACTCCACGGATAGGAACTAAAAACGAGATATCGAAGTAGCTCTGATGATTCAGTAATATTATTATTTCAATTCAGAGTTCTTAGTTCTTTTTTTTTTTCGGATAGATCTTAAGTGATGGAATAATGAAGTAATAATTCATCGGTTGATTGTATCATTAACCATTTCTTTTTTTTGGTGCGAGGAACTTAATATGAATCCATTGATTTCTGCCGCTTCCGTTATT